GCTCTTCGCATCGCAATGCCTATTGTGTCGGCTTGACCTTTCATAAGTGGAGACAGAATAAAGCGTCCATAATAAAGACGCTTACTGTCTCTTCTTGATTCAACACACTTCCACTGTAGTGTCCGAGTAGATACTTTGACTTTCTCTCGAACCATAGTAATTTTATTTGATCAGATCGTTGAATCGTTTATTTCTCTTGAAGAAACCCTTTCAGCCTTTATTTAGTTCTATACACGTCTTTTTTTAGGGGGTCTACAACCATTATGTGGCATAGGGGTTACATCTCGTACGAAACTTAAAAGTATACCGCTTCTACGAATCGCTCGTAATGCTGCATCTCTTCCCAGTCCCGGGCCTTTTATCCTTACTTCAGCTCGTTGCATACCTTGATCCACTACTGCTCGAATAGCATTTCCTGCTGCGGTTTGGGCAGCAAAAGGTGTTCCTCTTCTTGTACCCCTGAATCCACAAGTGCCTGCGGAGGACCAAGAAATCACCCGACCCCGTACATCTGTAACGGTCACAATGGTATTGTTGAAACTTGCTTGAACATGAATAACTCCCTTTGGTATTCTACGTACATTTTTACGTGAACCACTACGTGTATTTTTACGTGAACCAATTCTTAATATAGGTTTTGCCATATTTTTTCATTTCACAAGAAATATATGGATATATCCATTTCATGTCAAAACGGACCTTTTTTTTCCAGCTTCTTGGAAGTGTCTTTTCCTTTACTTTATTTCCTTTAGTAATAGTAAGATTATCCTTGTCTTTGTTTATGCCTCGGGTTGGAACAAATTACTATAATTCGTCCCCTTCTACGGATTAGTCGACACTTTTCACAAATTTTACGAACGGAAGCCCTTATTTTCATAGTTGTTATTCCTTAATTCTGTAAATATATTTATTGTTGGACGAAAAAAAGGTTTCTTGATATTTTTGAATCTTTAATTTTATCTTCGTGAAAGGAATGTTGAAATTGAAAAAACCACTTACTCACTTGAATCCTTGTTATGGAGTCTAGAAAATGGCTGTCCCCTGATTAACTTATACCTAAGAACTTACTCAAATTTTTACTTTTTTCTCCTACAGGTATACCTATACAAAAAAATGTCGAATCCTTTCAGAAGCATGACCTAAAATCAAACAAATCTTTAGTATCTAAACAAAACCATGCCGTTTGGAAGTGATTCAGAAAGAAAACTTTCATTAATTCATTTTTTCTTTAATTTCATTCGAGGTAAAACATCCTAAATTTTTTTAGCAGGGGTGGTATTACACAACCCCTCTTTTTTTTTTTCAAAAATCGTAAGTTCCGGATATCCAATTTTTATATTAGAAGGATTACCATATATAACACAAAATTTCTCCGCCGATTCTTTTTAGTCGAGCTTCTCGGTCTGTCATTATACCTTGAGAAGTCGAAAGGATTACAATTCCTATTCCGCCTAAAATTCGTGGAATTCGTTGAGAGTTAGAATAGATTCGTAAACCGGGTCGACTTATTCTTTTTAAATTTAAAATCGTTTTATAGGATTCTTTCTTATTTCGTCTATGTCTTAGGGTTAAAATCAAAAAATATTGGTTGTTTTCGCGATGTTTCCTTACGTTTTCGATAAAACCCTCTCGTAAAAGTATTTTAACAATGCTTTCGGTGATGTTAGTCGATCCTATCCGAACCGTTCCTTTTCTATTCATGTCAGCATTTCGTATAGAGGTTATTATATCAGCAATAGTGTCTTTCCCCATGATAAGTTAAAATTCCTTATTGTTCTATAATTTTGATATAATCAACATGTTCTTTTTCTTTTATTTATATATAGATATAGACGAATTATATATTAATATATGAATTAAATTATTAATATTTAATTATTAAGGGTATATGCGTGATACACAAGCTATTAATTAATTTTATTTCAATACTATTTTTTTTAATCCTATACTAACTATCGATATTTAGGTCTTATAATACCTCAGGAGCTAATGAAACTATTTTAGTAAAGTTTAATTGTCTCAATTCCCGGGGGATCGCCCCAAAAACTCGAGTTCCTTTTGGATTTCCTTCTTGATCAATGACAACTGCGGCATTGTCATCATATCGTATTATCGTTCCATTGTTACGTTTGAGTTCTTTACAAGTACGTACAATTACAGCTCTGATCACTTCTGATCTTTCTAGAGGAGTATTTGGTATTGCTTCCTTGATTACAGCAACAATAACGTCACCAATATGAGCATATCGGCGATTACTAGCTCCTATTATTCGAATACACATCAATTTTCGAGCCCCGCTGTTATCTGCTACATTCAAATAGGTTTGTGGTTGAATCATATCATTTTTTTGTATCTCTTCTTTTAATGCAAAGGACGAAGTAAAAAAATATTGTTTGTCAAAAAAATAAAGCTGATAATCTTTTTATCCTTAAATGTTATTTAGCTTTTTCATTCTATGATTCCTATTCAGAAATAATGAATTGGGTTTTTATAGGCATTTTTGATGCCGCTATTGAAATCGCTTTTCTCGCTATATTTTCTGGGACACCGCCCATTTCATAAAGGATTTTACCTGGTTTAACCACAGCTACCCAAAACTCTGGGGATCCTTTCCCAGAACCCATACGCGTTTCCGCAGGTCTTACTGTAACTGGTTTGTCTGGAAATATACGTACCCAAATTTTTCCACCACGTCGTACATTTCGTGTCATTGCTCGTCGCCCTGCTTCTATTTGTCTAGATGTGATCCAAGCGGGTTCAAGTGTTTGAAGAGCATATCTGCCAAAACAAATACGATTCCCCCGAGAAGATATTCCTTTTAGTCTTCCTCGATGTTGTTTACGAAATCTGGTTCTTTTTGGGTTATAGTTGATGGGTTTTTTCTAAATTCAAAATTCCATCTCTACTACAGAACTGAACGTGAGAGTTTCTTCTCATCCAGCTCCTCGCGAATAAAAGGACTAAAAAAGCTTGTATTAAGATATAGATGTAGTTAATGATTAATAGAATTAATCATGGTATTTTTTGAAATTTCATCTGATCTCTTCTAAATTTGTGTATGCCTTTTTCGAAATGGAATCCAAGATGAATTCGATTTCTATTTATTTCAAAATAACGTAATATCATCATCTCGAATGTCGTTTTTGTTAGAGTTAGAATATTCTACCAAATCCTTATTTTCTTTTATCTTTTTCATTTTTTTTTTCGTATTTTATTACTTTTTTTTATTTTATTGAAAAAAAAAAAAACAAATTTTTCGCCGGCGAATATTTACTCTTTCAATATCTATTTAAGTTTTATGTTTATCCCACGAGGTCTCATAATAAAAATCCGAATAGATAATAAAGTTTCTGGTTTATTCCGCCATCCTGTCCAATGAATTACTAAGATTTGTTTTTCAATAGAATCCTCTATATTCATGGGTTCCGTCGTTCCCATCGCTTCTTGATTAATCATTAGGCCCGAATTCTACAATGGAGCTCTTACATGAAATTTTGAATTTCATTTTTAAATTTGTTTTTGAGTCAATTTTCTCAGTTTTTATTGGCTCAAGGCTCTTAATTTTTGGTTTTCAGAACAGATTTATCTAATTATTATGAATGAATCTGTATTGATGCTTTATTACATTGCTTTTCTTACAGTGACCTCATAGACTTTCCAAATTGGAATCATATATCATTAATATTCAATTTTTTCTCTCTTTCTTTCATCCTTCCATTTATCCGCATACTTTGCGATTACCTTTCATAACTTATAATCATATTTCTTTATTTTTTTTTTTTTTTTTTTCTAAAAAAAAATTCAGTTGCTACAATGATATGATCAGTCTATCATATTTTGACTGATTTTTTTGGATCCAGATAATGCGAAGCAATGAGTTGCTTAGGTTATTTATTAATGCTATAGTTATTAGTTGCTCTTAATAGGTAAGTTCTTTTTTCTTTTTTGTTTATCTTAATCTAATCGAATCCTAAACCAACGAGTCACACACTAAGCATAGCAATTATATCAAAGGATTTTTGATGGAAATTTTTATTCAACCTTATAGAATTGCTGGTTTTTTTCTTAAACATAAAAAAGAAGACTACAATTTTTTTATTACTGTCTAGTGTTATACTACATAGTTTTCGTTTTTTATCGTTGGATAAAATGTAAAGACAAATAAAGTTTTTTTATTCTTCGTCTACGAATATCCAAATTTTTATTCCTAAGACCCCATAAATAGTTCGAACTGTATAGGAACAATAATCAATTTTAGCTTCAATTGTTTGTAAAGGAACTCTGCCTTCTCTGATCCATTCAACACGTGCAATTTCTTTTCCGTCGATACGTCCTGCAATTTGTACTTGAATTCCTTTTGTATTCGCCTGTTCAGTTAATTCAATAGCTTTTTTCATTGCTTTTCGAAAAGAAACACGATTTTTTAATTGTCCAGCTATAAATTCTGCAAGAATATTAGGATCCCCATACGGATTGGAAATTCTGGTAATAGCAATGTTGAGTTTTCTATTGACACAATTAAGTTCTTTTTGAACATTCATCTGTAATTCTTCGACTCTTCTGGGTTTATCTTCAATTAATAATTTAGGAAATCCCATATAGATTATGATCTGAATGAGATCGATTCTTTTTTGAATTTCGATACGTGCAATTCCCTCCATACCAGAGGATATTCTTATATTTTTTTGGACATAATTTTTAATACAGTCTCGTATTTTTTTATCTTCTTCCAAACCTTCCGAATACTTTTTTGGTTGTGCAAACCAAAGAGAATGATGACTTTGGGTTGTACCAAGTCTGAAACCAAGTGGATTTATTTTTTGTCCCATAGGCCTCCACTACTATATGTATCATAACATGTTAGATTTCTGTTTTCATTGCTGCATCCAGGTTTTTTTAAATACATTAAATATTCTTCATATTGTTGATAGAAGGATATATCTTCCAATACGATAGTTATATGACAAGTGGATCTTTTTAGTGGGTAACTCCGGCCTCGT